AAAACAGAATTGGAAGATGCAAATCCAATAAAAACCAATGATTCAGTAATACTCTCCAAAAAAGAGTATTTACGCCCATTTATTATTTCTTTTTTGGCGGCATGGCCGAGTGGTAAGGCGGGGGACTGCAAATCCTTTCTCCCCAGTTCAAATCCGGGTGTCGCCTGATCAACACAACAAATGGCTCGGAATCCTGCTTCGCTGATATAACTGGCCTGATTCTTGCCCGGTGGACGAAAAGAACTGTTGATACTTTATTTATCTTCAGAATCAGCTTCAAAATACGCGGGTTCTATGAAAGAAGGGCTGTAAATCTTTGCTCCGAGGATCCAGGGGGGGTTGACTTATAGGAAAGACTATAACTATCAATCTTTCCTAATTACCATACCCTACCAGTACCCTACCAATGCCCACTGTAGGGTCTCCTGATTCAGTCGTGAATTAGATCTCGCTTGGATTCGCCACGGGGGAGGTTGTGGAGAGGGCTGAAGATACTTTGTATACAGGCCGTACTCGCGATAGGATTTCAGTGCTCAGCCAGTCATTCAATAGTGAATGGTTAACTGGCCCCTATAGAAGAAAGTAAAAAATAATTTTTTTGTGGTAACCCCCGCAATGTAGCAATGTAATAGGGTGTCTACCGATTGTTTCACAGAAACAGAGATACGTAAGGTTTAGCTTAGGGAGAGACAGTTATCCATCTTGATGGTATATATGTAGATATATTTTCCCTATGAAACGCAACAAAACAAAGAATAGATCTTACTATTACGACATGTTCCATTCCCCTAGTAACATCCCCTTGATACTTCCAATGGGTAACGTGTATCTGTTGCGCTTGTGCTTAATTCAATTCTTCCTCACCACAAATCAATCCTATATAGGAAATATATACTTGTTACAAGCGGATCCATTGGATCGGTTTGTCAATAGCTTTAAGTCATAATCTCATTTTTTTTTGACTCTGCACCACCAATTCCCCTATTATTATTTTAGGGATCAATAATGTAACAATTCCTTTATATTCATCGAGATAGGGGGCATGATTCACATGGATATAGTAAGTCTCGCTTGGGCTGCTTTAATGGTAGTTTTTACGTTTTCCCTTTCACTCGTAGTATGGGGAAGAAGTGGACTCTAAGGGTACTACTAATTGAGTGTAATTGAGTTGAGTAATCAGCTTGTATCAATTGTTTAATTTCATAATTAGATCGTTTTATATTTAAATAAACATATCTTCCATCTCAAAATTCCACAGAAATTTAGTAAATTTAGTAATTAATTACCTTTAATTTGAATTTAACCTTTGGATCCGCTATCTCAATTATTCCCGCGTTCGTATTTTGAAAATCAAAGCAACTCCCCTGATAATGATAGAAAATTGATTTTTTCCAATCAAATTTATTCTATTCCTCCAAAATATTCCATTTCATTTTGATGAACCCGTTCTTTCTTACCATAACATTAACATCATTATGGATATTACAATGAGGAGCAACAATCCCTATTTGATTTCTTTCCCTCTTTACTGTTCAAAGGGGGAGTCGTTCTAGAGTAGATACAACTTTATACTGTGGGCAACCTAACCTTGGAGAGGCTACGCATAAGAAAAGAAGAGCGCCCGGTGATCCACATATACTTACCTTAGACTCCTGGCATTTTATTTATGCTTTATCGCCTCACCATCAGGGTTCAAGCATGAAAAAAGGTCTACTACCCCTTTTCCAGATACGAATAACTTACCATAGAACTCCTTGGATCGTCTAGTACAGATCATCCAATTCACAATTATTTCTTTTTCTTCGGAATTGAATTCTAAAAAAAATTACTTGCCTTTCTTTTGTATATGCACATACTACTCCTCCACTCTTTCGCAATAGTTAAAAAATTTAGTTCTACTACTTAATCTTAATTTAATCAAACAAAAATCTATCCTGATTACTGATTATCATTATGAAAGTTATTAACTTAATTAAAGAGAAACCTATGAATTAGAGCAATTACAATTAAGTTATTAACTTAGATTATTTCGGATTCATCAAAATAAAAACGAATGGATGGGTGGAGCGAAGAGATGGAATGGGAGTGCTATTTGAATCTATATATATATATATTATAATATGTGATAATGAATTTATGGATTTGCATCCACATGTATGTAGATACATATTGTATTGTAGATTGATTGTAAATTGATCTCTATCAATTCCATATTCCATATCTTCACACAATAGATAGTACGGTAGAAAGGTTCATATAGTTCTCCCCACCGTACTATCTCATCTATTGGATACATATACCGCGGATTCAATCCAGTCTGCTCATTTCATTTAAGACTTGGAATTGTAATCCCTTTCTTTCATTTATTGAATCATTTTTAAAAGAACTAAACTAATAAAATAAGACTAACTCAAGTTTCATTCAAATTAATCATTTTGACTGACTGTTTTTACGTAGATGATAAGTAAAAAAGCAGTAGGAACTAGAATGAACAGCGCAGTAGCAATAAATGCGAGTATATTTACTTCCATAATCTCATAATTTAATTTTATTTTGCTTCGCAAGAAATCGGGATCTAATCCCATAGAGATGAGAAATCCTTCTCCATAATTTTGAAATTCAATGGGATTAATGAAATCCTGATGATACTGAATCGGATTATAATATCATGAATAACAATATCTGATCTATCAAATCAATTCATCGTCGAGAATTGAATAGTATAACATAGGAAGATCTTTTATCCATACTGAATCGAAAAATTGCATTTCTGACCCCCACCCAAGAATCCCTTTGAATTTCTCATATTTTTCTACTCTTTCGTTCCTTTCTATAACCCGCCGTCCTCATTCTTTATAGAATGATATCATATGAATGAGGTTCGACCAGCATTCCATCCGTCACAGATCCTAACAGTAGAAGTGAACTGGAAAACGAATTAAGTTCTAAGCTAAGTTTTTGTGATGACCTAATCTTCTTGAAAGACAGAGAAAAATGAAAAAAAGATTATTTGTTCTATTTTCTATTCTCCACCCCCAGAACAGAAAGACAGGATCTTTGATTGATCTTTTATTAGTATCCGTATCCTCCTTCCTTTCCTTGATTCAGACGTATAAATCGAGAATCCAGCGTGCAATTTGGGCGAGATAAAGAGATTGTCCCCAATTCAATTAGTAATTGAGCTTACCTTGCCCGATGATAAATGTGAAATAAGGATCCTTCCACCTGGAATTAGATACTGCTCTTTGTCTCCTCCCCTTCGCAGAAGGCGGAGAGATGAATCAATCGATTCATAGGATCCCAGGTTGGTGCGGGACTGACGGGGCTCGAACCCGCAGCTTCCGCCTTGACAGGGCGGTGCTCTGACCAATTGAACTACAATCCCAAGAAAATGAGGTGTACAGCTTACATTATTTATTGTTTATTTTGATTTTACATTTTATTTCTCGGATTGGCTTAAAAGAATTCATAGATCCAGATTGTTAGAAACATCAGAACATGGAGGAACAAATAGAATCAAGTTGACTCTTTATTCCTCCATATCATCATGTATTTTTGGAGTACGGATTGGTTATATCATCCTCAAGGATCGGTGAATTCTTGGGCCGAGCTGGATTTGAACCAGCGTAGACATATCGCCAACGAATTTACAGTCCGTCCCCATTAACCGCTCGGGCATCGACCCAGGAAGAATCAATTGTCGGTTTATTGATAATTCATGGTCAACTTTTCTTTCGTCGTACCCTACTACCCCCAGGGGAAGTCGAATCCCCGCTGCCTCCTTGAAAGAGAGATGTCCTGAACCGCTAGACGATAGGGGCACGCCCACCCGATCGCCATCATACTATACTCATAGTATGAGTAGTTTTTTGGAATTGTCAATATAATGAATGCTAGGATACGAACAACCTTTCGTGCTTTCGTGATTCCGTATACATATAATATTAATGTAAGAAAATTTCTCTATTGTTCATTCAGGAACCATTCATTATATATTCTTATATAATATAAGAATAACAATTCTTATATAACAAAGATTAATTATATAATCTAATCATAATCAAACTAATCATAATCAAAATAATGGAGTATAGGGGATGTCTTGCCCGACAGAAAAAGTCAAACCCATTCATTCTAATTTTCACTCATTGATTCGCGCATCGTTAAGATATAATAAACATAGACTGTTATATTACTATTATATTAATTTAATATATGTATTTATATATGTATTTAATTAACTATTCATTGTTCCTGAATGAGCCCCCATCTGTATATGTATATTGTATATATTATATACAATATATACAAGATATAATTGTACAAGATATAATTGTACAGGTATATCCAGTAGATTCTTAGTGGGCTAAATTTTTGAATTAAACGGGCCCTTTTAACTCAGCGGTAGAGTAACGCCATGGTAAGGCGTAAGTCATCGGTTCAAATCCGATAAAGGGCTTTTCCATGAAGCTGCAATGGTCATTTTTCCGCATCCGATAGAGATGGTATAAAAAAGGGAACTGCCTGTCAAAGTTCTAATGAGTTATAGGGTTGAACACTTGTTCATTCATTATGATAATAGGATGTCCCGCATTAGGCATTAGGAAGACTACTATGTTACTAAGGGATATACTCTCGTTATTCAGATTTATTTTTTGTCTTGGGACATAGATATTCTAGATACCCAAGTAGCAATTACCAAAGTATTCATACTTCTCTCTTGTTCCAATCAGGATCAAATCCAGCGGAAAAATGAGAAATGGAGAAAAAAAGTAAGTGGACCTGACCCATTGAATCATGACTATATCAGCTATTCTGATACTAAGACTGATAGCAAGATTCGATATAAATGAAATTGTGCAAGCAGATCCGTAATTTCCTTGGACCACGCAACATATTGTGGGTCGATTGAATCTTCTTCCTCCTCCTGCGTGCCCCATAGGAATATCCATAGGAATAAATCGCTATTTATTTTCTCTTCTCCACCGAAACCGTTCATT